GGAGACCCACGTTCTACCGAGCTGAACTAAGAGCGCTTTTCTTTTTTTTTTATAAAAAATGAAAAGGCTATAAAGAAAAGAGGACATTCTTTAACCAGAATCCATTTTGTACGTATATACTATAATATAATAGTATATCATAAATTTCAGAATTATATGTATGTCCAATTTTATGAAAAAAAGATAGATCTAAAATAGATCCCTCGTTACTGCTCAGAAGAGCAGTAATAGGTAGGGATGACAGGATTTGAACCCGTGACATTTTGTACCCAAAACAAACGCGCTACCAAGCTGCGCTACATCCCTTTCAATTGGTTTACAGTGTCATTGTAGAGAATTCCTGCCTTGTTTTCCACATCCTTCTTCTTTTTTTCTCATATCAGATAACACGCATATAATTAAAAATTTTACTTTTTTATACGAAAATTCTCTAAATTTAAATTTGACATAAATCGGCGTTTCCATTTTAAAATGGAATCTATAAGATCGTTCTAGTAGCCAATATTTCAATTATAATGGGGGGTTGACGTATACAATAACTTCTTAACTACATGTACATCTGTAGTTATATATATTACTATATATAATGTAATATAATAAAGAAGAAAGAAGGAGGATTTCAAATGCGAGATCTAAAAACATATCTTTCCGTAGCGCCGGTACTAAGTACTCTATGGTTCGTTTCGTTAGCAGGTTTATTAATAGAGATTAATCGTTTATTTCCAGATGCATTAACATTTCCCTTTTTTTAATTCTAGTTATTAACATCAGAAAAGGTTCGAAAATTTAGAGATACAATCAACGATCGGGGACTAACTCCCACCCACTTTTTCTATTTATTATTATTTTTTTTTAGAAAAATAGAAAAAGTGGGGGGCGAAAGGTCATAAAAATGAGGGTTCAGGATAAAATTAAATTATTAATAGACCGAAAAGAAAGTGTTGCTAGGTAAAGAGTATCCTACGAGATACTTAAAAAAAACTGTACAAAGATTTTAAATATAGTTTTCAAAAAATCATTGTATTGCTTATTATTTAATTTAATTACTAAATTAATATTCATTGCAACGAAATATTTAAGAATTTTTTTTTTTAGTTAACAGATTCTATTTTTTTTGTTCTTTCGGGATGCTAAATTAAAAATAGAAGATTAGGGTGAATCATAAATCCAAAGGAGGTTTCATGGCAAAGGGTAAAGATGTTCGAGTAACAATTATTTTGGAATGTAACAGTTGTGTTCGAAATTATATTAAGAAAGAATCGGCGGGAATTTCCAGATATATTACTCAAAAGAATCGGCATAACACCCCTAGTCGATTAGAATTGAGAAAATTCTGTCCCTATTGTTATAAACATACAATTCACGGGGAAATAAAGAAATAGATCAAATGGAGTGCTTATATATGTCAACTTTTTTTTAAGAGCAGGCAGGAATAATGAGAGTCTCCATATAAGTCTATATATATATATATAAAATCAATATAAAGAAATCTAATCCTATATTCTTAATTCTATATAGAAAATAGAAATCAAAATAGGATTTTAGAGATAAGGAATAAAAAAAATTATGAATAAATCTAAGCAACTTTTTACTAAATCCAAGCGATCTTTTCGTAGGCGTTTGCCCCCGATCCAATCGGGGGATCGAATTGATTATAGAAACATGAGTTTAATTAGTCGATTTATTAGTGAACAAGGAAAAATATTATCTAGACGTGTGAATCGAGTTACTTTAAAACAACAACGATTAATTACTACTGCTATAAAACAAGCTCGCATTTTATCTTTGTTACCTTTTCTTAATAATCAGAAACAATTTGAAAGAAGTGAGTCCAACCCTAGAACTACTAGCCTTAGAACCAGAAAAAAGTAGCCTTCTTCTTCTTCAATTGCATAACAATTCCAATCTGAAGGAATTAAAAAAGATATTAATTTTTTGTTCGAAAAATCCAATCAATAATAAAAATTTGATTGTTACGTCCGTGTCTGTTATAAAGTAAAAAGCGTCAAAATAAACATAATAATTATTTTTTTAGCTACTATAGACCCTAGTTTTTTTTACTACTTTTTTATAATAAAAATTTCTACTCTACCTTCCCCGAGCTCATTATATTTAGAACTCTATTTTAAATAAAAATTATTTTAGTGGATTTCTTGCAACCCCCTTATGTTTTGATCGCATTCGAAATCGTATAAAGACAACTCCTATTTAACAGAGCTATTTGTGCAAGTATTTTCCGATTAAGAAGTAATTGCTTATTGTACAGATTGTGTATGAATCGATTATAGCTATAGAAGACCCCCATTTCGTGAATTACGGCATTTATTCGAGTGATCCATAAACGACGAAAATCTCTTTTTCTTACCCCCCTATCTCGATAGGCCGAAGCTAAGGCTCTTATTCTCTGTTGAGTCATAGCTCGTGTAAGTCGTGAATGAGCCCCTAGATAGCCTGATGAAAATAAACGAAGTTTTGTTCTACGCTTTCGAGCTATATATCCGCGTTTAATTCTAGTCATTGAATAAATCAAATTTTAGTTATTCTTTTCCCCTTTACTAGTCTATTAATAACCAAACGAATTATTCCAATGTATAAAAAAAAAATTCCAATGGCGTTTGCTACTCTAACCTTCCCCACCACTATTTTTTGCTAGGTATTTTCCTTTGCTTTGAAAGGATAAATTGCCTTTATACTTGATATCAAAAAATAGAATCACTACAAAAAGTAGTAAATAGAAGTGTATAAATAGTGGGTTCCATCGTTTCTATGGTTACTTCTAAAACGGTGAGGTCCTCTCTATACACCGGAGCTCCTTCTTTTAATTAATCAATACTATTGGTAACTTGTACAATTCACATTCTTTGGCTCTACCCCATGAATATTCCAGTAATAGGTCTTTCACAATGAGATCCACTTTATACAGTAACGGTATTTCATTTTTAAAATTGATTTGGTCGTTTACCCTGTTAGTCCGTTCTTTTCGTTCAAGAGTGGAATATTTTAAATAAAAATTCGAATTTTCCCCGCTTAATGGATAACCATTTGTTATCATTGGGGGTTTTCTAAAAAATAGAGTTGATTGGATTTGCACCAATGTAAACCATAAGTTTCAGACACAATAGAAAGAACGATTTCTCTTTTTTAAATAGAGTTCCTCCATTCTATTTTATTCAAAGGTACTGATCCTTGATACTCAAAAAAAACTCCTTTTTGTGTCTCAGTCTATGATCTAAACGAGTCGCACATACACCCGAGTACATGTTCCTCGTCGCTGAGGGCATCCCCGAAGCGCTGGGGATTTCGTGACATTTCGGATTGGCTGTCTTGTATTTCTAATAAGTTGTTTAATGGTTGGCATACGGAATCATATAAATAATGGGCTGGTTTAGATGGGTTCTAACCGGCTAACTCTGAATTACTTCTCTTCAATAGTAACAAAATAGATTTAAGAGAATATGAAACTACACCTTTAATCTAAATCTAAAAAGATATTAGGATTTAGATTTGTATTTTAATTTAAATCTAAAAAGATATTAGGATTTAGATTTGTATTTAGATTTGGCTTTGGAAAGAGAGTGGCAAAACCTACAAGATCAACAAGTCCATGAGTTTGGGCTTCTTTTGGTGACAGAAAAACATCCCTTTCCATGTCTTCGGATATAGCCCAGAACGATTGGTGCGTTCTGCATTGATAAGCCCTTACCAGCATTTCGCGCATTCTTAGTAGTTCGTTCGATTCCACGATAAATTCACCCAATGGTGACTCAAAAAACGAACTAGCGGGTTGATGGATCATGACCCTGATGATATAATAGAAAAGGTTCGTCTATTTTGCAGAAAAAAGGGAACAACAAAAACTCGAAGAAAAAAGAGAAAGTTGAATAACCGTACAGGCATTTTTTCATTGCATACGGCTCCACAATGGAATTTATGTGTTTTTTTACCTTTCCTTTCCTTTCGGCGAATGAAAAAAATTATATAGGTTGTATTATACGCCGATCCTACGCCGATCCATAAATGATCCAATTACCATCCTTCTTTTTCTTTTTTTTTTTTTACTATGATGGTTCTGTTGCTTGATATATCATTTTTTTTCATCTATGGTTCAGCAATCCCAAAGTATCTTTTTTTTTTTTTTTTTGTAAACAAGTTTGTAAATAAGCTTCCGGTGTTAAAACAAAGTTTGTGACGCTGAGATGTGTTCCGAATAGGTAAAATTTCATTTGAAATGGCACTTCCTTATCTCATACTATTCTTTCAATATACAATGCATTTTTTTGAATCTAAAAAATTTCATATCGAATTCGAAGTGCCATGCTATTATTACTTAACTAATTCATATTTCCGATGGCGAAGGCATAGTATTTTTTCTCTAAAAAAAAACTCGTTGGCGCCAAGAGTGAGGGTATGCTATACGTTTGTAATCTGACCCTCCGGCTAGGATAAAGGATGCTATTGAAGCGGCCAATCCGACGCATATTGTATGTACATCTTGTGGCAACCCTCGCATAGTATCAAAAATACCAACTCCAGATATTAACGCCCCACCAGGAGAGTTTATAAACAAAAAAAACTGTTTGATAGGGTCTTCTAGACTAAGAGCTATAAAAAGACCCATAACTTGATTGGAGGTTTCGGGGTCAGCTTCTTTGCCTAAAAAAAGAAGTCGTTCTTGATAAAGTCGGTCGATTAGGATAAAAATTTATTCCTTAGGAGCCGTACAGGCACCTTTTGATGCATACGGTTCCATAAAAATTGTGAAAAAATCAATGTGTCGATTAAAACCCCTTTTTAAAAGTAAAAGAAAAAAGTATTGGCCCCTTTTATTAAATATTATAATCCTAAAGGTTGATTAAGCCTTTCAGACTAACATGATTCATTGATATTTTTTTTCATCGAGATTCAGTTTAAATGGCGATGGTTTTTTCTTGTTCCTGAACGGGCTTCTTCCTTTTTTATTCCTTTTTTTAGGTTTCTGCTCTACCCCGAGTAAAAGGAAAAATTTGCCCGATTTTGATTTGCACATATAGGACAAATGAACCAAATACCGCGTCTTTTTTCAATTAATTTCTTTCAAATAGTCAACAAATTTGAATTATATTATATATTAATATTATTTGATCAAGAGTTTTAGATCACCCTGTTTCAATTTTTTTTTTTAGAATTTTTTATGCATCATTTTGCATATCATAATTAAGTCGTAATTCTCAAAATATTATATATTTATTATCAATTGGGTTTTTGCTAAACGGAGCCTGGGTACTTCATTTTTCACGTAAACCATAAAAATTTTTGATAGTCTAATATCAATCTAAATACTCCCTGCATTTAATTGCACTTTTTTTTGCGCTTCGCGTTACAAATTTTTGATAATTTAATCAATCTTTTTGGGCGAAACAGAGGATATCTCGATCGAGGGAGAAAACGGGTAAATCCCATATAGCCCAATATGTCTGACAAGTCGCACTATACGTCAACCCAAGAATCAGGAGAAAGGGAATCCCTTTCCTCTTCAGGTTTTGTTTCGGTAACTAAATCGAAGACTTTGGGAACGCCAATAGGCATGAAATTAAAAAAAGAGAATGAAGTTCCCTATTTCACTTGGATGTGGAAAAGTAAGACTGTGGTTTCATTTTTTAATAAGAGTCTCCTTTTTCCTACTTTAATTAATCATATTTAAATAAATCCAAGTTAATACAGAAGTTGAATAAGCTAAAATAAAATATAAAATAAAACTAAAGTAAGAGAGAAGAAAAAAAAAAAAAAGAAATTTTTTACGGACGGGCTTCTGAATACAATAGCTATCTTTGTTCATATAAAATAGGATTAACCCCCATTGCGTATTGGTACTTATCGGATATAGAATAGATCCGCTTCCCTTTTTTCCTATGAATCTAATTGTTCCATTATTACTAACAGAATAGAACAAATATTAATCCTTTCTCCAAAAAAATTACCTAAAAAAGGGGGGGTACGTAGCATAGTTTTTTCCAATGCAATAAAGTTACATAGTGTCTATTTTTCGTTGATAAAGGGGTATTTCCATGGGTTTGCCTTGGTATCGTGTTCATACTGTTGTATTGAATGATCCCGGCCGTTTGCTTTCTGTTCATATAATGCATACGGCTCTGGTTGCTGGTTGGGCCGGTTCGATGGCTCTATATGAATTAGCAGTTTTTGATCCCTCCGACCCTGTTCTTGATCCAATGTGGAGACAAGGTATGTTCGTTATCCCTTTCATGACCCGTTTAGGAATAACCAATTCCTGGGGCGGTTGGAATATTACAGGAGGGACTATAACGAATCCGGGTCTTTGGAGTTACGAAGGGGTAGCCGGAGCACATATCGTGTTTTCTGGCTTATGCTTCTTGGCATCTATTTGGCATTGGGTATATTGGGATCTAGAAATTTTTTGTGATGAACGTACAGGAAAACCTTCTTTGGATTTACCCAAGATTTTTGGAATTCATTTATTTCTTTCAGGAGTGGCTTGCTTTGGTTTTGGCGCATTTCATGTAACCGGATTATATGGTCCTGGAATATGGGTATCCGACCCTTATGGACTCACCGGAAAGGTTCAACCCGTAAATCCGGCGTGGGGCGTGGAGGGCTTTGACCCTTTTGTTCCGGGAGGAATAGCCTCTCATCATATTGCAGCAGGGACGTTGGGTATATTAGCGGGCTTATTCCATCTTAGTGTTCGTCCGCCTCAACGTCTATACAAAGGATTACGTATGGGCAATATTGAAACCGTCCTTTCCAGTAGTATTGCTGCTGTCTTTTTTGCAGCTTTTGTTGTTGCTGGAACTATGTGGTATGGTTCTGCAACTACTCCCATAGAATTATTTGGTCCTACTCGTTATCAATGGGATCAGGGATATTTTCAACAAGAAATATATCGAAGAGTTAGCGCTGGACTAGCTGAAAATCAAAGTTTATCAGAAGCTTGGGCCAAAATTCCTGAAAAATTGGCTTTTTATGATTATATTGGTAACAATCCAGCAAAGGGGGGGTTATTCCGAGCGGGTTCAATGGACAATGGGGATGGAATAGCTGTTGGATGGTTAGGACACCCCGTCTTTCGAAATAAAGAAGGGCGTGAACTTTTTGTACGCCGTATGCCTACCTTTTTTGAAACATTTCCGGTTGTTTTGGTAGACGGAGATGGAATTGTTAGAGCCGACGTCCCGTTTAGAAGAGCAGAATCTAAATATAGTGTTGAACAAGTAGGTGTAACTGTTGAGTTTTATGGTGGTGAACTTAATGGAGTTAGCTATAGTGATCCCGCAACTGTGAAAAAATATGCTAGACGGGCTCAATTGGGTGAGATTTTTGAATTAGATCGTGCTACTTTGAAATCCGACGGTGTTTTTCGTAGCAGTCCAAGAGGTTGGTTTACTTTTGGGCATGCTTCGTTTGCTCTACTTTTCTTCTTTGGACACATTTGGCATGGTGCTAGAACCCTCTTCAGAGATGTTTTTGCTGGTATTGATCCAGATTTGGATGCTCAACTGGAATTTGGTGCATTCCAAAAACTTGGAGATACAACTACAAAAAGACAAACAGTCTGATGCAACATTTTTTTTTCGTTTAGTTTCTGTTTATGATTTTATTTAATAAGTTAAAAAAAGTTAAGTGGGGTACTGCAGGAATATTGATTTAAATTGCTGCCGTTTCTTTGACTTGACTCTTTTTTTTCTTTATCCGTAGGGATACTCCCAAGTAAACATAAACAAAACAGGTATGAAAGCTATAATTGTAGACCACGATCAAATTTATGGAAGCATTGGTTTATACATTTCTCTTAGTATCGACTTTAGGGATAATTTTTTTCGCTATTTTTTTTCGGGAACCACCTAAAATTTCAACTAAAAAATGAACTTCTTTTTCATTATCTTCATTTACGTAATCATCCTCCAAATATTTGGAGGATGATTACGTAAACTAGTCCCCGTGTTCCTCGAATGGATCTCTTAATTGTTGAGAGGGTTGTCCAAAGGCAGTATATAGAGCATACCCAGTAAAACTTACAAGTAACCCAGATAGAAAGATGGCGACTAGGGTTGCTGTTTCCATTATTATAGAATTGAAAGACCACAATGGATCTATGCTAAGATCGTTTATTTACAACGGAATGGTATACAAAGTCAACAGATCGTAATGAATACAAAAAAAGATTAATGGCTACACAAACTGTTGAGGATAGTTCTAGATCTGGTCCAAGAAGCACTACTGTAGGGAAGTTATTGAAACCATTGAATTCCGAATATGGTAAAGTAGCTCCTGGATGGGGAACAACCCCTTTGATGGGTGTTGCAATGGCTCTATTTGCGGTATTCCTATCTATTATTTTGGAGATTTATAATTCTTCTGTTCTACTAGATGGAATTTCAGTTAATTAGACTGAGAAGAATTTTTAAGTCCTAGCCTTTCGTTCAATAAAAAAAAATAAATTATTTAGGTCTAAAATTTTTAGCCTTTTCTCCTTTGGTAGTTCGACCGCGAAAATTTTTTCTGAATTGGATATTTCCGGAATATGAGTGTGTGACTTGTTAGAATGGACCCTATGGATAGTACAGAAAATGGGATCTGTCATCTTTATAAAGATGGTTTTACTTCGTCGGATATTCATTCGAGTATCTGGAGCACGAAATAGATCAAATAGATCACAAAGTATTCGAACTATGATTCATACTTAATACTCAGACCTCGTAGCCGGACTTCTTTCCGTTCTATCTTAATAAATCAAAATCTTTTTATGCTTTTAAACTCTTATTTGGATCAAAGGACAAGCGCTTTTTTGTATTTGATGTTTTTAGTCATTACAGCTATTTTTTTTTAGTGAATAAGTGATGATCCAACGGTTCTCACTCAGTGAACTTTGGGCTTTGAAGGTTTCATTGAATTATCGTGGTTCTCGTATGAATCTGAGGTTTAAATTGATTAGTTAAGTAGGGTCTTAACAAGAGAATTCCTATCAATAATAAAGAAAACAAGCAAAAATCTACATTCCATACAAATACCAAATAAAAAAGACAATAAAGATAGGTAGTCTAGAAGATTCAAGAGGCCTGTAACGATCAATACAACATAACTACGAATGAGCTGACTTGATTTTTTGGCATTTAACCACAAAGAGGATTTTTCGCGTTTTGACTTGTTCATATCTTTAAATAATATTGAATGAGCGAAAAGTTTAAAACTTTATATTACATATACATATCCGTTTCAATCAGTATTTTGGTCTTTTTTTGTTTGAGCTGTACGAGATGAAATTCTCATATACAGTTCTTGGAGGGGGAGTAACCTTGGTTTACCTATCTCAATAAAGTTTATGATTGGTTCGAGGAACGTCTTGAGATTCAGGCGATTGCAGATGATATAACTAGTAAATATGTTCCTCCGCATGTCAACATATTTTATTGTCTAGGAGGAATTACTCTGACTTGTTTTTTAGTACAAGTAGCTACGGGATTTGCTATGACTTTTTATTACCGTCCAACTGTTACTGAGGCTTTTTCTTCTGTTCAATATATAATGACTGAGGCTAACTTTGGTTGGTTAATCCGATCAGTTCATCGATGGTCGGCAAGTATGATGGTCCTAATGATGATCCTGCACGTATTTCGTGTATACCTCACCGGTGGTTTTAAAAAACCTCGCGAATTGACTTGGGTTACTGGTGTGGTTCTGGGTGTATTGACCGCATCTTTTGGTGTAACCGGTTATTCTTTACCTTGGGATCAAATTGGTTATTGGGCAGTCAAAATTGTAACAGGTGTACCCGACGCTATTCCTGTAATAGGATCGCCTCTTGTAGAATTATTACGAGGAAGTGCTAGTGTTGGACAATCCACTTTGACTCGTTTTTATAGTTTACACACTTTTGTATTACCTCTTCTTACGGCCGTATTTATGTTAATGCATTTCCTAATGATACGTAAGCAAGGTATTTCTGGTCCCTTATAAATAATATAGATTCTAGATATTTATAATTACTCATTTATCTTATTACTTGGTGAAGGAATGAGAGTATTTTATTGCTATAAATATGGATTATTCAGAAAATAAGACATGTATTTGGATATTTCCCTTCAACTCCACAATATTGTATTATTTTTTTTACATAAAAAGTGGAAGGGAATTCTATTAAGAGAAAATGGATTATGGGAGTGTGTGACTTGAACTATTGATCGGGCCGTGCAGAAATATGACTTTATCTGCTACATTGGAATTCACAACCAAATGTGTCTTTGTTCCAACCACTGTGTAAGCCCCATACAGGGATAGGCTGGTTCACTTGAAGAGAATCTTTTCTATGATCATACCCGACGATGTCGTGGATGAGTGGGCTCCGTAAAATCCAGTAGATTAAGGGATGTAACATAATCAGGATTATGTTTTTAGCTATTTTTTACTAAAAAAAATAAAATAATTATATAGTATGTAAATGCATTCATTTCCTCTGCATCGACTCGATTTATGATACTATCGGAGTGAATACAGGATCTAATGAAGAGTAGAGGGTAGACTCCTTTAGTAACAAGTAAATCCTTTGTATTTTTAAAATCTCGATATAATCTAATTTTTGAGATTAAGTACGAATTTATAAGGTATGAGACGATCCAGAAAGCACTTAATCATGATCAACTTTTTAAGCTTACATGGGTGTTGAGCATTTACCTGTAAGAATGGAATTTCTGGCAATCTTTAGTTGCAATAACTTTTGAGTCGGATAATTTTTTTTACATATTAAATACTTGTAGATAACATATATCTATTTTTTTTATGTATTAATTTAGTTTGGTTAATTATTGCTCGAGCCGGATGATGCAAAATTATCATGTCCGGTTCCCCCGGGGGATGGACCTAAAAGAATTCACCTATCCCAATAACAAAAAAACCAGATTTGAATGATCCTGTATTACGAGCTAAATTAGCTAAAGGTATGGGTCATAATTATTACGGAGAACCCGCGTGGCCCAACGATCTTTTATATATTTTTCCAGTAGTCATTCTTGGTACCATTGCCTGTAACGTAGGCTTAGCGGTTTTAGAACCATCAATGATTGGTGAACCTGCGGATCCTTTTGCAACTCCTTTGGAAATATTGCCTGAATGGTATTTCTTTCCTGTATTTCAAATACTTCGTACAGTGCCTAACAAATTATTGGGTGTTCTTTTAATGGTTTCAGTACCAGCGGGATTATTAACCGTACCCTTTTTGGAAAATGTTAATAAGTTCCAAAATCCATTTCGTCGTCCAGTAGCGACAACCGTCTTTTTGATTGGCACCGTGGTGGCCCTGTGGTTAGGTATTGGAGCAACATTACCAATTGATAAATCTCTAACTTTAGGTCTCTTTTAATTAAATTTTAAAAATTGTAAAATAAAAGACGTGGGTATCTAGGGAGAATTCATTTTGAAATGACTACTCCCTAGATACATATCTAATTCATTAAAATGGGTTCGACTGGAAAATAGAAATTACGTTGAAGGTTTAAAATCCATTTAAATTTACTTTGTTAGTAAGTTACTAATTTTTTTCTAGAATGTCTAATATCTTTTTTACATCTTCTATGTGAAAATGTTCAATTTTGATAAGGTCATCTTTACTGTTATTCAAAAGGTCCAACAATGTATGGATATTGGACTTTTTGAGACAATTATAGATTCTGGGAGTCAATTCTAATTGGTCAATAAAAATATATTGAAATGCTAGTTCTTTTTTTTTTTTTCTTAGGTTAACTAACCTATTATGAAAAGGAAAAAGGGGTAAAGTAACTTGATGTTGATTGTTCTCTAAATAGAACGTTTCTTCTTCTACATGTAGAAAAGGAATAAATAAATTAATCAAATTCCGGGAGGCTTCATGAAGTGCTTCTTTAGGAGTTAAACTTCCATTTGTCCATATTTCTAGAAAAAGAATCTCTTGTTTTTCATTCCCGTTCCCATAAGAATGAATACTATGATTCGCGTTTTGAACAGGCATGAATACAGCATCTATAGGATAACTTCCGTCTTCAAAGTTATTTGAAATTTTTAGACTATATCCGCGATTCCTCTCTATTTTTAGTCCAATACACAAATCAATTGGTTCGGTTAAGGTAGCTATATGCTGTGTATTATCAACGATTTCCACAGAGGGCGGTAAAATGATGTCTCGAGCAGTTATAGATCCGGGACCTTGGACACAAATAAGCGCGTTGCGCATTCCATATAGATTACTTCTTAATACAATCTCGTTCAAATTCATTAAAATTTCATGTACTGATTCTTGAATACCTACTATGTGAGAATAGTCATGTGGTATGTTTTCAGATTTTGCACGTGTAATACATGTTCCTTCTATTTCGCCAAGTAAAGCTCTTCGCATCGCAATGCCTATTGTGTCGGCTTGACCTTTCATAAGTGGAGACAGAATAAAGCGTCCATAATAAAGACGCTTACTGTCTCTTCTTGATTCAACACACTTCCACTGTAGTGTCCGAGTAGATACTTTTACTTTCTCTCGAACCATAGTAATTTGATTTGATCAGATCATTGAATCGTTTATTTCTCTTGAAACCCCTTCAGCCTTTATTTAGTTCTATATACGTCTTTTTTTAGGGGGTCTACAACCATTATGTGGCATAGGGGTTACATCTCGTACGAAACTTAAAAGTATACCGCTTCTACGAATAGCTCGTAATGCTGCATCTCTTCCCAGTCCGGGGCCTTTTATCCTTACCTCAGCTCGTTGCATACCTTGATCCACTACTGCTCGAATAGCATTTCCTGCTGCGGTTTGAGCAGCAAAAGGTGTTCCTCTTCTTGTACCCCTGAATCCACAAGTACCTGCTGAGGACCAAGAAATCACCCGCCCCTGTACATCTGTAACGGTCACAATGGTATTGTTGAAACTCGCTTGAACATGAATAACTCCCTTCGGTATTCGACGTACATTTTTACGTGAAACACTACGTGTATTTTTACGTGAACCAATTCTTAATAAAGGTTTTGCCATATTTTTTCATTTCACAAGAAATATATGGATATATCCATTTCATGTCAAAAGGGACCTCCCGTTTTTTTCAACTCCTTGGAAGTGTCTTTTACTTTAGTAAGATTATCCTTGTCTTTGTTTATGCCTTGTGTTGGAACAAATTACTATAATTCGTCCCCTCCTACGGATTAGTCGACACTTTTTACAAATTTTACGAACGGAAGCCCTTATTTTCATAGTTGTTATTCCTTAATTCTGTGAATATACTTATTGTTGGTTGTTGGACGAAAAAAGGTTTCTTGATATTTTTGAATCTTTAATTGTATCTTCAGTGAAAGGAATGTTGAAATTGAAAAAACCGCTTGCTCATTTGAATCCTTGTTATGGAGTCTATAAAATGGATGGCTCCCTATTAACTTACCTAAGAACTTCCTAAAAATTTGACTTTTCTTATTAGGTATACCTATAAAAATAAAAAAATATGTCGAATCCTTTCAGAAGCACGACCTAAAAAAAAAAATCTTTAGTATCTAAACAAACTCGAACCATGCCCCTCGGAAGTGATTCAGAAATCAAACTTTCATTAATTCATTTTTTTCTTTAATTTCATTCGAGATAAAAAATGCTAAACTTTTGCATTTTTAGCAGGGGTCTTATTACAAACCCCCTTTTTCACAAATGGTAAGTTACGAATATCAAATTTTCATACTAGAAGGATTACCATATATAACACAAAATTTCTCCGCCGATTCTTTTTAGTCGAGCTTCTCGGTCTGTCATTATACCTTGAGAAGTCGAAAGGATTACAATTCCTATTCCGCCTAAAATTCGTGGAATTCGTTGAGAGTTAGAATAGATTCGGAGACCCGGTCGACTTATTCTCTTTAAATTTAAAACGGTTTTATAGGATTCTTTCTTATTTCGTCTATGTTTTAGGGTTAAAATAAAAAAATATTGGTTGTTTTCTCGATGTTTCCTTACGTTTTCGATAAAACCCTCTCGTAAAAGGATTTTAACAATGCTTTCGGTGATGTTAGTCGATCCTATACGAACCGTTCCTTTTCTATTCATGTCAGCATTTCGTATAGAGGTTATTATATCAGCAATAGTGTCTTTCCCCATGATAAGTTAAAATTCCTTATTGTTCTATAATTTTGATATAATCAACATGTTCTTTTTCTTTTAGTTATATATAGATATAGACGAATTATATATTAATATATGAATTAATTTATTATTATTTAAGGGGTATATGCGTGATACACAATCTATTAATTCATTTGAGTTAAAAACTTTTTTTTGAATCCTATACTAACTATCGATATTTAGGTCTTATAATACCTCAGGAGCTAATGAAACTATTTTAGTAAAGTTTAATTGTCTCAATTCCCGTGGGATCGCCCCAAAAACTCGAGTTCCTTTTGGATTCCCTTCTTGATCAATGACAACTGCGGCATTGTCATCATATCGTATTATCGTCCCATTGTTACGTTTGAGTTCTTTACAAGTACGTACAATTACAGCTCTGACCACTTCTGACCTTTCTAGAGGACTTTTTGGTATTGCTTCCTTGATTACAGCAACAATAACGTCACCAATATGAGCATATCGGCGATTACTAGCTCCTATTATTCGAATACACATCAATTCTCGAGCCCCGCTGTTGTCTGCTACATTCAAATAGGTTTGTGGTTGAATCATATCATTTTTTTGTATCTTTTATTTTAATGCAAAGGACGAAGTATAAAAATATTGTTTGTCAAAAAAATAAAACTTATAATCTTTTTATCCTTAAATGTTATTTAGCCTTTTCATTCTATATTCCTATTCAGAAATAATGAATTGGGTTTTTATAGGCATTTTTGATGCCGCTATTGAAATAGCTTTTCTGGCTATATTTTCGGGTACACCCCCCATTTCATAAAGTATTTTACCTGGTTTAACCACAGCTACCCAATACTCTGGAGATCCTTTCCCAGAACCCATGCGGGTTTCCGCAGGTCTTACTGTAACTGGTTTGTCCGGAAATATACGTACCCAAATTTTTCCCCCACGTCGTACATTTCGTGACATTGCTCGTCGCCCTGCTTCTATTTGTCTAGATGTGATCCAAGCGGGTTCAAGTGTTTGAAGAGCATATCTGCCAAAACAAATACGATTCCCACGAGAAGATATTCCTTTTAGTCTTCCTCGATGTTGTTTACGAAATCTGGTTCTTTTGGGGTTATAGTTGATGGATTTTTTCTAAATTAGAAATTCCATCTCTACTACAGAACTGAACGTGAGAGTTTCTTCTCATACAGCTCCTCGCGAATAAAAGTACTAAAAAAGCTTGTATTACTCTATAGATGATAGATGTAGTTAATGATTAATCCTATTAATCGTGGTATATATATTTTTTTTTACGATCTATTCTAAATTTGTGTATGTCTTTTTTCAAAACGGAATCCAATACGAAGTCTATTTATATTTATTTAAAAATAACGTAATTTATTAAAAAATAACGTAATATAATCATCTCGAATGTCGTTTTTGTTCGAGTTATAATATCCTAACAAATCCGTTTTTTTTTTTTTTTTTACTTAAAAAAAATTTTTATTCGCTGGCGAATATTTACTCTTTCAATATCTATTTAAGTTTGATGTTTCTCCCACGAGGTCTCAGAATCAAAATCATAATAGATAATAAAGTTTATGGTTTATTCCGCCATCCTGTCCAATGAATGACTAAGATTTTTTTCAATAGAATCTTCTATATTCATGGGTTCCGTCGTTCCCATCGCTTCTTGATTAATCATTAGGCCCTAATTCTACAATGGAGCTCTTACATGAAATTTTTCATTTTTTTTTTGAGTCAATTTTCTCAGTTTTTATTGGCTCAAGGCTCTTAATTTTTTGTTTTCGGAACAGATTTATCTAATTATTATGAATGAATCTGTATTGATGCGTTATTACATTGCTTTTCTTACAGTGACCTCATAGACTTTACAAATTGGAATCATATATCATTAATATTCAAATTTTGCTCTCTTTCTTTCATCCTTCCATTTATCCGCATACTTTTCGATTACCTTTCATAACTTAATAATCTTCGTTATTTTTTTTTTTTCAGTTGCTACAATGATATGATCAGTCTATCATATCTTTACTTATTTTTTTTGATCCAGATAATACGAAGCAATGAGTTGCTTAGGTTATTTATTAATGCTATAGTTATTAGTTGTTCTTAATGGGTAAGTTCTTTTTTTTTTCTTAATCTAATCAAACCCTAAACCAACGAGTCACACACTAAGCATAGCAATTATACAAAAGTAGTTTTGATGGAAACTTTTATTCAACCTTATAGAATTGCTGGTTTTTTTTCTTAAACATAAAAAAAAGACGGCAATTTTTTATTGCTGTGCTGTATAGTGTTACACTACATAGTTTTAATTTTTTTCGTTGGATAAAATGTAAAGACAAATAAAGTTTCTTTATTCTTCGTCTACGAATATCCAAATTTTTATTCCTAAGACCCCATAAATAGTTCGAACTGTATAGGAACAATAATCAATTTTAGCTTCAATTGTTTGTAAAGGAACTCTGCCTTCTCGGATCCATTCAACACGTGCAATTTCTTTTCCGTCGATACGTCCTGCAATTTGCACTTGAATTCCTTTTGTATTCGCCTGTTCCGTTAATTCAATAGCTTTTTTCATTGCTTTTCGAAAAGAAACGCGGCTTTTTAATTGGCCAGCTATAAATTCTGCAAGAATAGTAGGATGGCCATACGGATTGGAAATTCTGGTAATAGCAATGTTGAGTTTTCTATTGACACAATTAAGTTCTTTTTGAACATTCATCCGTAAGTCTTCGACTCTTCGGGGTTGATCTTCAATTAATAATTGAGGAAATCCCATATAGATTATGATCTGAATGAGATCGATTCTTTTTTTAATTTCAATACGTGCAATTCCCTCCATACCAGAGGATATTCTTATATTTTTTTTGACATAATTTTGAATACAGTCTCGTATTTTTTTATCTTCTTCTAAACCTTCGGAATACTTTTTTCGTTGTGCAAACCAAATAGAATGATGACTTTGGGTTGTACCAAGTCTGAAACCAAGTGGATTTATTTTTTGTCCCATAGGCCTCCACTACTATATGTATCATAACATGTTAGATTGATGTTTTCATTGCTGCATCCAGGTTTTTTTAAATACATTAAATATTCTTTATATTGTTGATATACGGCGGATATATCTTCCAATACGATAGTTATATGACAAGTGGATCTTTTTATTGGGTAACTTCGTCCTCGGGCACGAGGTTTTAATTTTTTCGCAGTATTTCCTTGGTTAACTTCCGCTTTACTAATGACTAAATGGGTTTCTTTGAAACCCTTATTGTGACTAGCATTTGCTGCTGCAGAATAAACCAATTTAAAAATTGGATAACATCCTCGATAAGGCATAAGTTCTAATATCATAAGTGCTTCTTCGTAGGAACGTCCACGGATTTGATCAATTACTCTCCGGGCTTTGTGGGCAGACATAGATATATATTTCCCTAAAGCATATACCTCCGTATATGATTTATTCTTTCTTTTCTTTATCATAAGGTTTACCTCTCACTAAAAATAAATCCATATTCATTTTTTTTAATTCATTTAATTAACGACGAGATCTATTATCATTTTTTTCATGCCCTCGAAAATTTATAGTAGGTGAAAATTCTCCAAGCTTATGGCCCACCATAATATCTATGATATAAACGGGTAAGTGTTCCCTTCCATTATGGATAGCGATAGTATGGCCAATCATTGTGGGTATAATGGTGGATGCCCGGGACCAAGTTATTATGATTTCTTTTTCCGCTTTTGTATTAAGCTTCTCTATTTTTCTTAATAAATGCTTTGCTACAAAAGGATTTTTTTTTAGTGAACGTGTCACAGTTAATTAACTCCTTTTTTTTAAGACGAAGAAAGAAATTATATTTTCTCTCCTATTTACTACGGCGACGAAGAATCAAAGTCTCACTATATTTTTTCCTTTTTCTAGTTCTTCTTCCAAGTGCAGGATAACCCCAGGGGGTTGAGGGTTTTTTTCTACCAATTGGAGCCCTCCCTTCACCACCTCCATGGGGATGGTCGACAGGGTTCATACCTACTCCTCTTACTACAGGACGTTTACCTAGCCAACGTTTCGATCCGGCTCTACCCAAACTTTTCTGGTTTACCCCAACATTTCCCACTTGTCCGACTGTTGCTGAGCAGTTTTTGGATATCAAACGGACCTCTCCAGAAGGTAATTTTAATGTGGCCGATTTACCCTCTTTTGCAATCAGTTTCGCTACAGCACCCGCTGCTCTAGCTAATTGTCCACCCTTTCCAAGTGTGATTTCTATATTATGTATGGCCGTGCCTAAGGGCATATCGGTTGAAGTAGATTCTTTTTTTTGATCAATCAAAACCCCTTCCCAAACTGTACAAGCTTCTTCCAAAGCATACGGCTTTCTGGATGTAGATGATGATATCTATACGGGTTGATCTTATATATCTCGTAGAATTTTTCTATATATGGTAGAAGTCCCACACGAGTGAATATATAGGAATCAAAATCTGCCGAATAACTTTTTTTATGATCTTCTACATCCTAGGTCTTCCCGTTCCGTCATCTGGCTTATGTTCTTCATGTAGCATTCAGACCGAATGACTCTATGAAATTACGTCGATACTTCCACATATTATGGGTAACGTAGGAGACATCTCTATTTTTCCCCGGGGGAATATTTAGAATTACCACTGCTTAGCTTTCAATTCGCCTCTGACCATCAAATGAAATGTGAATAAACCGTCCTCCTCTCTTTGAAACAAGGGGCGCTTATGGTTCTGTCGGTGCTTGAAACAATTTTGCCTTCTCCATATTACTATATCTCTCGAGTCAATAATTTTATATGAGGAACTACTGAACTCAATCACTTGCTGCCGTTACTCTTCAGTTTTCTGTTGAGGTCTATCCTGTAGAGGTACTCAAATTGGATCAGTGATCGATTTATAGGTTTCGTCGTAAACCTAATTGGTTACTTCCAATTACGTAAATCAAATAGTTCAAACCGCACTCAAAGGTAGGGCATTTCCCATTTTTATAGGAACTTCTGTACCAGAAACAATGGTATCTCCAATTATAGCCCCTCTGGGATGTAAAATATATCTCTTCTCACCATCCCCATAGTGTATGAGACAAACGTATGCATTTCGATTAGGGTCGTATTCTATGGTTACGATTCTACCATATATCTCTTTTGCATTTCGTCGAAAATCTATTTTACGGTATAGACGCTTATGACCCCCCCCTCTATGCCTTACGGTAATGAGTCCTCTGGCATTACGACCTTTACCACAATGATGCTGCCCATAGATCAAATTATTTCGTGGATTGGATTTCACTTGACTGGCTACGGCTCCATTGCGTGTGCTTGGGGTAGAAGTTTTGTATAAATTTCTTGCCATGCTATTTAAGTATTTGGATTTAAGTTCTTTTCTTTCTAAGAGGTGGAATAGAATAACCGGGTTGAAGCGTAATGATCATGCGTCTGTAACGCATTTTATGTCCCATTCTTTTAACCTTTCGGGGGAGTCGATGACTATTCATAGCTATTACCTTGACACCAAAGAAGAGTTCGACCCAATGCTTGATTTCTGTCCTAGTTGATCCTGATTCGACATTAAAAGTATATTGGTTTTTCCCCAATAATCGAATACTTTTGTCTGTCAATACTGCATATTTTATTCCATCCATACTTCTACCCTTTATTCTATCCATACTTCTCCCCTATGAGTTATTATATCCCACCTTCTCCTCCCCTAAAAGAAAAGTCGTTTAGTTATTTTATTATTTTATTCTATTCCACCTTCTAGTATGAGTAAGAATGCTAGTTCTTACTGTTCATATGTTATGATATGAATATACCACACCAATTCGTTATGTATAGATGATATTGATACAGAGCCAATTCCAATAGACTTATTGGAGGGTCCCATTGGCGTGCATCCAGTAGGAATTGAACCTACGAATTCGCCAATTATGAGTTGGGCGCTTTAACCATTCAGCCATGGATGCTTAGTGGGGATCCTCGTACATGTTGAATAACCAAATTCCAATTCAAATGAAATCTTTAGTATAAATCAATGCAATTCAATATCATAGTATAAACATATTTAGCACGAAAGCAATTTAAATACAGTATTTAAATACAGTATAAAAAATAAAAATATATAGGAGGTAAGCACAACCATGAGCCGAAAGATACGTCCATTCCAATTCTGGGTTTTCGAATTGAGAGAAATAGTTCGCGAGATCAAGAATTCTCACTATCTCTTAGATTCATGGACCCAGATGCATTCATTTGGATCTGTCATTCTTCTTTTTTGCGACCAAGAACGTTTTATAAAACTGTTGGACCCGAGAATTTATAGTATCCTCCTTTTTCGCAATTCACAGAGTTCAAAAAACAATAGATATTTCACGATCAAGGGTGTAGTACTATTTTTTGTAGTAGCGGCCCTTCTATATCGTATTAACAATCGAAATATGGTTGAAAGCAAAAATTTCTATTTGAAAGGGCTTCTTCCTATACCGATGAATTCCATTGGACCTATAAATGATACACCGAAAAAATCTATTGGGTCTTCCAATATCAATAGGTTGATTGTTTCGCTCCTGGATCTTACAAAAGGAAAAAAGATATCTGAGAGCTGTTTCCGGGATCCGAACGAGAGTACTTGGGTTCTCCCAATAACTAAAAAGTTTCTCATGCCTGAATCTAACTGGAGTTCGCGGTGGTGGAGGAACTGGATCGGAAAAAAGAGGAATTTGTTTTCTAATGAAACCGTCGCTGGAATGGATATCTCATTTAAAGAGAAAGATATCAAATATCTGGAGTTTCTTTTTGTATATTATATGGATGATCCGATCCGCAAGGGCCATGATTGGGAATTGTTTGATCGTCTTTCTCCGAGTAAGAGGCGAAACATAATTAACTTGAATTCGGGACAGCTATTCGAAATCTTAGTGAAAGACTGGATTTGTTATCTCTTCTTTGCTTTTCGTGAAAAAATACCAGAGGGTTTCTTCAAACAACAAGGAGCTGGGTCAACTATTCAATCAAATGATATTGAGCATGTTTCCCATCTCTTCTCGAGAAACAAGTGGGCTATTTCTTTGCAAAATTGTGCTCAATTTCATAGGTGTTTATTCAACCAAGATCTCTTCGTTAGTTGGGGGAAGAATCCGCACGAATCGGATTTTTTGAGGAAAATATCTAGAGAGAATTGGATAAAGTTACGCAATGTATCGTCAAATATTCAATATGATTCTACAAGATCTAGTTTCGTTCAAGTAAGGGATTCTAGACAATTGAAGGGGTCTTCTGATCAATTCATAGATCCTTTCGATTCCATTAGTAATGAGGATAATGAGGATTCGGAATATCACACATTGATCAATCAAAGAGAGATTCAACAACTAAAAGAAAGATCGATTCTTTGGGATCCTTCCTTTATTCAAACGGAAGGAAGAGAGGTAGAATCAGACCGATTCCCTAAACACCTTTCTGGATCTTCCTCAATGCCCGGGCTATTCACGGAACGTGAGAAGCGAATGAATAATCATCCGCTTCCGGAAGAAAGCGAAGAATTTCTTGGGAATCCTACAAGAGCCATTCGTTCTTTTTTCTCTGACAGATGGTCAGAACTTCATCTGGGTTCGAATCCTACTGAGAGGTCCACTAGGGATCAGAAATTGTTGAAGAAAGAACAAGATATTTCTTTTGTCTCTTGCAGGCGATCGGAAAATAAAGAAATAGTTAATATATTCAAGATAATTCGGTATTTACAAAAAACCGTCTCAATTCATCCTATTTCATCAGATCTGGTACATGAACGGAAGAGGGGGGGATACGCGTTACGCCACGATTTTGAGTCAGAAGAGAGATTTCAAGAAATGGCAGATCTATTCACTCTATCAATAACCGAGCCGGATCTGGTGTATCATAAGGGATTTGCCTTTTCTATTGATTCCTACGGATTGAATCAAAGACAATTCTGGAAGGATACCTCCCGGGATGAATCGAAAAAGAAATCTTTCTTGGTTCTACCTCCTATTTTTTATGAAGAAAATGAATCTTTTTATCTCTCCTGCGGGAATTCTTTGGAAGATCCAAAACCAAAAAGAGTGGTCTTTGCTAGCAACAACATAATGGAGGCAGTCAATCAGATCCGAAATCTGATTCAAATCCAATTCCAATATAGTCCCTATGGGTATATAAGAAATGTATTGAATCGATTCTTTTTAATGAAGAGACCTGATCAATATGGAATGAAAAGGGATCTAATAGAAAACGATACTCTGAATCATAGAACTATAATTAAAGATACGATCAACCAATATTTATTGAATTTGAAAAAGAGTCAGAAGAAATGGTTCGATCCTCTTATTTTTCTTTCTCGAACCGAGAGATCCAAAAATCGGGATCCTAATGCATATAGATACAAATGGTCCAATGGGAGCAAGGATTTCCAGGAGCATTTGGAACATTTCGTTTCTGAGCGGAAGAGCCGTTTTCAATTAGTGTTCGATCGATTATGTATTAATCAATATTCGATTGATTGGTCTGAGGTTATTGAGGTTATTGAGAAAAAAGATTTTTCTAAGTTACTTCTTTTTTTTTCCAAGTTACTTCTTTTTTTTTCCAAGTTACTTCTCTTCATGTCGAAGTCGCTTCCTTTTTTCTTTTTGAGTTTCGAGAGTATCCCCATTCATAGGTCTGAGATCCAAATCTATGAATTGAAAGGTCCGAACGATCAACTCTGCAATCAGTTGTTAGAATCAATAGGTCTTCAAATCGTTCATTTGAAAAAATTGAAACCCTTTTTATTGGATGATCATAATACTTCTCAAAAATCGAAATTCTTGATCAATGGAGGAACAATATCACCATTTTTGTTCAATAAGATACCAAAGTGGATGATTGACTCATTCCATACTATAAATAATCGCAGGAAATCTTTTGATAACACGGATTACTATTTCTCAATCTTATCCCACGATCAAGACAATTGGCTGAATCCCGTGAAACCATTTCAGAGAAGTTCATTGATATCTTCTTTTTCTAAAGCAAATCGACTTCGATTCTTGAATAATCCACATCACTTCGGCTTCTATTGTAAAAAAAGATTTCCCTTTTATGTGGAAAAGGCCCGTCTCAATAATTCTGATTTGACGTATGGACAATTGCTCAGTATCTTGTTCATTCAAAACAAAATATTTTCTTCGTGCGGTGGGAAAAAAAAACATGCTTTTTTTGAGAGAGATACTATTTCACCTTCGTCAATCGAGTCACAGGTATCTAACATATTCATATCTAAGGATTTTCCACAAAGTGGTGACGAAAGGTATAACTTGGACAAATCTTTCCATTTTCCAATTCGATCTGATCCATTAGTTCGTAGAGCTATTTACTCGATTGCAGACATTTCTGGAACACCTATAATAGAGGGACAAAGAGTCAATTTGGAAAGAACGTATTGTCAAACTCTTTCAGATATGAATCTATCCGATTCAGAAGAGAAGAGCTTGCATCATTATCTCAATTTCAATTCAAACATGGTTCACACTCCATGTTCTGAGAAAGATTTACAGAGGAAAAAGCAGAGGAAACAACGGACTCTTGGCCTAAAAAAACTCATTAGACAGATGGATAGAGCCTTTCAACGAGATAGTGCTTTTTCAACTCTCTCAAAATGGAATCTATTCCAAACATATATGCCCATGTTCTTTACTTCTACAGGGTACAAATATATAAAGTGGATACTTTTAGATATTTTTTCAGACCTATTGCGGATACTAAGTAGCAGTAAACCTGTATTCGTTTTTCATCGGATTATGTATCGATTAGTTATATCAGGGAGAATTCTTAAGAACAAATTGCGTCTTCCAAAGAAGATAAAGAAGATAAGGAATCGGATAAGTGAGATTTCGAGTAAGTCTTTACATAATCTTCTTCTGTCCGAAGAAATCATTCCTCGAAATAATGAGTCATCATTGATATCGACACATCTGAGATCGCCAAATGTTCTTGAGGTCTTCTATTTAATCCTTTTCCTTCTTCTTGTTGCTGGATCTATCGTTCGTACACATCTTATCTTTGTTTCCCGAGCCTATCGTGAGTTACCGACAGAGTTAGAAAAGATCAAATCTTTTATGATTCCATCATACATGATTGAGTTGCAAAAACTTCTGGATAGGTATCCTACATCTCAACTGAATTCTTTCTGGTTAACGGATTTTTTTCTAGTTGCTCTGAAACAATTAGGAGGTTGTCTAGAAGAAATATGGGATTCTGGCCGCAACATGCTAGGGGGAAGACGTTCTAAGAAGAAGAAGAAGAAAGATTTGAAAAGCTATTTCATCGATATCATCGATCTCATAAGTATCATACCAAATCCCATCGATCGAATCACTTTTTCGAGAAATACGAGACATCTAAGTCATACAAGTAAAGAGATCTATTCATTGATAAGACAAAGAAAAAACGTGAGCGGTGAGTGGGTTGATGATTATAAAATAGAATCCTGGGTCGGGAGCAATAAGTGGATTGATGATAAAGAAAGCCACTTCTTGGTTGGGTTATCCAACTTAAGAACAGAAAAAGGGATTCATCAAATTCTATTGAGTCTGACTAATAGTGATCGTGATCGTTTTTCAAAGAATGACTCTGGTTATCAAACGATTGAACAACCGGGAACAATTTACTTACGACACTTAGTTGACATTCATCAAAAGTATTTACTTAATTATCAGTTTAATTCATCCTGTTTAGCAGAAAGACGGATATTCCTTGCTCATTATCAGACAATCACTTATTCACAAACTTCGGATGGGGCTAATAATTTTCGTTTTAAGTGCCCGTCTTATAGAAAACCCTTTTCGCTCAGCTTAGCCCTATCCCCCTCTAGGGGTATTTTAGTGATAGGTTCTATAGGAATCGGACGATCCTATTTGGTCAAATACCTAGCGACAAACTCCTATCTTCCTTTCATTACAATATTTGTGAACAAATTCTTGGATAACTGGGCCTGGGATTTTTTTGACGATGAGGAGGAGGAGGAGGAGGAGGATGAGGATGATAGTTCTGATAGTGACGATATTGATGATAGTGCCGTTATTGATGATAGTGACGATATTGATAGTGACGATATTGATAGTGAACTGCCGCGGCTAACTAGGGATATGAAAGTGGACGAATTTTCTCTTCCCCTTGAATGGTATATCATCCTTCAATTCGAATTAGCAAAAGCAATGTCTCCTTGCATAGTATGGATTCCAAACATTCATGAGCTTGATGGGGAGGGGTCGGATGACTTATCCCTCGGTCTATTGGCGAACTCTCTCTCCAGCTCCAGGGATTGTGAAAGAGGTTCCACTAGAAATATTCTTGTTATTGCTTCGACTCATATTCCCAGAAAAGTGGATCCCGCTCTAATAGAGCCGAATAAATTAAATACGTTCATTAAAATAAGAAGGCTTCTTGTTCCACAACAACGAAAGCACATTTTCACTCTTTCCTATACTAGGGGATTTCACTTGGAAAAGACTAGGGGATTTGAGTCCATAACCATGGGTGCCAGTGTAGAAGATCTTGTATCACTTACCAATGAGGCCTTATCAATTAGTATTACACAGAAGAAATCAATTATAGACACTAATACAATTAGATATGCTCTTCATAGACAAACTTGGGATTTGCGATCCCATGTAAGATCGGTTCGGGATCATGGGATAGTTTTCTATCAGGTAGGAAGGGCTGTTGCACAAAATTTACTTATAAATACGCACCTCATAGATCCTATATCTATCTATATTAAGAAGACATCATGCGACGACGGTTCTTTGTACAAATGGTACGCAGAACTTGGAACGAGCATGAAGAAATTAACGATACTTCTTTATCTTTTGAGTTGTTCTGCCGGATCGGTCGCTCACGAGCTTTGGTCTCTACCCGGACCCGATGAAAAAAATAGGATCGTTTCTTATGAATTAATTGAGAGTGATTCGGATCTAGTTCATGCCCTATTAGAAGTGCAAGGCGCTTTGTCGGAATCCTCACCGACAGGAAAAGATTGCAGTCAGTTTGATAAAAAATCGCTTTTTCGCTCCGAACCAAGGGATCCCGTATCTATGATGACAAATGGATTTTGGTCTATCCTTGATCAGAAATTGATCTTTGAAAGCTACGAAACGCAGTTTAACGACGAGGGAGAAGCGGACGAGCTAGAGGACGATTTATTAAATCACATAGTTTGGTCTCCTAGACTATGGCGCCCTCGGGCCTTTCTATTTGATGGTCACGAAAGCACCGATGAATTGGAATTTCCCGATTTCGCCGACTCATTTGGGGGGGAGCGGCTCAGTGATGAGGAAAAGGCTGAGCTTGAAGAGCTTCAAGAGCTTCACGAGAATGAGTTGGAGTTAGAGAAAGAGTTAGAGAATGGTGCGGAGTTAGAGAATGAGAAGAAGAAGAAGAAGAATGAGAATGGTTCGGAGTTAGAGAATTATTCGGAGTTTGAGAATTATTCGGAGTTTGAGAATGATTCGGAGTTTGAGAATGATTCGGAGTTAGAGGATGATCCGGACTTACCGGACTTAGATAAGTTAGCTAAGGATTCGCCGGCGATGGAGTTCTCGCAAGATCCGGACTTACAGAAAGATTCGGAATTAGAGAAGGATGTGGAGATAGAGGATGATTTGGAGTTAGAGAATGATGCGGAGTTAGAGAATGATTCGGACTACGTGGAGCCCGGCATGCCGAATAGGTCTTCCAAAGAACAACGCTTTTTTAGAACAAACAAATTCATTTGGGACCCCGTAGATCCACTCTTTTTGCTATTCACAGATGAGCCCTCTGTCTCTGTGTTTTCACATCAAGAATTCTTTACAGATGCAGAGATGGCAGAGGGGCTTTTTACTTACGATCCCCCAAAAGCGCCTAAATCTATTTCTGCACCCTGGTTTCTCAAGGATATGCGAGAAAAGCGCTTAGGATTTGTGTTGGAGCGCCAGAGATTCCTTAGAACCAATAGTTCATTATCTAATGGATATGAATTTTTCCGTTCTAATACTCTATCCGAGAGTTATCAGTATTTATCAACTCTGTTCCTATCTAACGGAACGCTAGTGGATCGAATGACAAAGATATTGTTGAAAAAAAGATGGCTTTTCCCGGATGAAATGGAAGATGAAATGAAAATAGTATTCATGAACATGGAAGAATTGAAATCTTAGATCAAAAAACTATGTATGGATGGTATGAACTGCCTAAACAAGAATTCTTGAAAAGAAGCATGTCGGATGAAATTGTTGTTGCTATCTGTTCCAATAACGAATCAACTGAATAACTAAAGAAAATAGATAGACCTTATAACTAAATAAAATAATAAAATAGATAGACCTTATCAAATAATAAAATAGATAGAC